TTAAGGGAAGCACGGCTTGGTAGCTAATGTAGTTATGCTGCCCCAAGGCTTCTTTGACCTGAGCCCCCCTGCCCGGCTTGACTGGAATGACTACTTTCCACTGCGCTAAGGAAGCCGAGTCATTGGCTTAAGGAAAGGAAGAATTCCCGGGTGCCTTAACTCGATTTGAATTAAATATTACTTCCTGAGCCTCTTGTTCTACTTATAGAGTTTACCTTATTCGTTGCTAATGAGTCTTCCTGCTCTACTAGTCTTTATGGTGTAACCACATAACTAGTGGAAAACGAACCATTTCTCTATATCAACTTATTTGAATAAACTTAGCGCTTCTTATCTTACTTAGGAGGGAAGTATTGGCTTGAGGCGTTCCTGTAGCTGTCTGATTCCAAGTAGGAGTCTTCCACCGCGCAGTTTTCTCATCTATATGGGAGATCCATTGGAGAAGTCGATTGAATTGACTTTGTAATCTGCTTTCTTTTTAATGAATCTTCCATCTTTGCTCGGATTCTGATCTGAACTTTTCTATTGATTCGAACCGAACCGCATAACCATTGCTTTGGAAAAATCTCGTACGAGAAGCGGATTCCTTAATGTCCCATTTTGAACGAAATCCGGTTGTTGAAACAAGGTATTTGTTTTTCTTTTTGATTTCAAATCTTGATTCAAAAAAGTAAGTATCCTGTTTTATTTGCTTAACAAAGGAAAATATTGAAATATAAGGTATAAGGGATCAGCCCAGGTGTCGGCGCCTCTTTTCCCGGCTTTCTATTTTTAGATGAGTGGCCAGAAGTAGGATAGGTTTAGGAGCGGCGAATGGGCTCGAATCCCACATCTGCTAAAGTGTGGTGGTAGTCGTCTTTGATCGAGATCGATATTCGAATTTGGTAACTCAGATGGAAAGCTAGCCCGATCTAATAAGCGATCTAAAAGAGGTTAGAGGAATAGTTCCACTCAGACGAGAAAGCGGCCTTCGTCTATAAAGATGGATTTATGTCATGCCTTTTCTGTTAATGTAGACATGCACTCGCAAAGTAGGATTAGAAAAATCGTAAGCTTCTGGGGGATTATATAAAGTCAAAGTCGTCCCCGTACATTCGTTCGAGAAAAGCAGTTTTCAATACATGAACTGTCTGAAAGAGGCAATCCCGCTATATCTCGGCGAGGGAGAAGTGATTAGTAGAATGAGCCCTGTAATCGGCATAGAGCAGGAAGTCTCAATAGCAGAAGAAGTCAGCTGAGCAAGCGGGAGCCATAACCGGAACAAGAACCCCCCGGACAACATAGCTTTGCTAGCCCATACGGCCGACTTTTTAGCACGAAATCTCTTGTTTGCCGCCCCCTTAGGGAAATCATACAGCAAGGTCCTCGAACTCGCGATTTCCTTTTAACCACTTTTGTCAAATAGAACCTCTTAAAGTGGTTATGCCTTATATTCCTTTCTTCCTTTGCCCAGTCGATTTACTTTCTTTCACAAGTAGGTCTGACTCTCTTCTGAGTTAGCTCTTCTTTTTACTTAGAGTTGTTACAGAAATGGATCGATTCGATCCTTTCAAGGGAGTCTACGTCAAGTGAACGACTAAAAAGGAAATTCCTTTGAAACTCAGTCTGCTACTAATACCTAGAACTAGTCCTAAGTTAGGAGCTTCAGATCAAAGTGAAGCAGGAAATGCAGAAGTCAATTATTTTTCAATTGGAAATATGTTCTAATTCGCTAACTCAGATTCGCTACCTAGCCCTCTTGGATTTGACATTGTCAGACTCTTTCTTGTCTGCATCATCCCCTGGAGTGGGGCCTTTTTTTATTAAGATACTCTGGCGGGAACCCTGCGCGTTTCAACATTGGAATTCCAAATTTTTCATCTTATTAAAGTGGATCCCCCAGCGGGCTATATTTTGACTATACGTAAAAGACCTCATGCGCGAGTAGAAGGCTTGAAGACCTCTTCTCTTATCTAACATCTTAAGGGAAGACTCTTTTAGTTTGCGGTCTTGCATCGGCATCTGTCTTGTCCGTCTGAATGATGTCCCAATGGAATGGTTTGCTCTGCCTAAGGTCGAGTTACTTTCTCTTGTTTTGACTTGAACGCACGTGACTTACTTGCCCGAAAGAGTGCTTGAACATAACTACGATTTTCTCATAACGAGGAGGTTAGCCCTTTCTATGGGGTGGAGGGATTCGATTCCTCCTCTCCCGAGTGCCTGAACGCGCTATTTAACCTCTCAGGTAGGTCAAATGGCATTCCGCTACTGACCTAATCGACTGTTAGGCCTACGGACTTTTATCCATCAGACATGAATGAAAGGGGGTGACACCACTCTAATGATTGGAAAAATCCTTAATATCATAAAGGAAAGGTCTTTTTTCTTAAAAGCTTCAGTAATAGCAAAAGCAGCCTATCTGTAATGGCCTACTCGTTACTCAAGCAAAGCAGTATGCAACCGCATAGAGGAAGTTAAGCCAATCCCTCTATTTTCATCTTGAAAGAGCGGAAAATAGAACATGTTCTACCCGTTCCTTCGATTGCTTTCATTTTTGGCCTGGAGCCTTCTCTTCCAATGCCGAGACGCCTCTATAATAAAATCAATCAAAATGTGAATCAAGCTATGCTGCCTATTGGTCACTTCTCCTTTTTCCATTCAAAACAAGAGAAGCAAAGTAACGAAATTCACTTTGACCCTGCTGATCTTCTTTTCTTCTTGTGGACAGTGCGATGACAGTTTGTAAGGTGCTTCTCATGTACCGGCCTTTTGGCCCGATCAGGCTTCTTCTTCTTAATAAGGTCGAGCTGCTATCGATGCTTGCCCTAAAGAATGGGAGACCTAATGCTTTGAGAATGCTTTGTGATTGGACCACTGCTTGGTATTAGACTATAGGGTTTGTACAAATGCTTAGACTAGCAGTAGGAATGGACCTCCCTTCTTTTATGAGGACTATTCGGAATCACCTTTTTGAGTTCTTGTCGAAGTAACCCTTTTTTTGTGAATCTTGGGATCCGCCTTTCCTTTTCATCCTAGTAACTCACTCGTTGATGGTTGCTCTTGGCATCCCCGTTGAGCAGTCGCCCTTTCACTCGGCACCTCACCTAAGGATCATTCATTAAGATCAGGCGCTGTAAAGCCCTCTACGGGTCTTAATGCTCAAAGTAAAGGAACTCTCGGGACTCAAGTCAAGGAATGAAATCTTTTGGTGAAGGCGGTCAAAGAAATGCTTTTTCTTAGCTTTCTTCCACGCTTGGCATTCTAATAGAACTCAAAGAGGGCAGGTGACAGCAGTAAGCTTTAGTGCTCTATAGTTGAATAGGCGGGAGTGGAAACCTCTTCTATCTAGGCCGGGTTTATTGGATTTAGGCTGGATGTGTCTGTGCTTGATCAGGAGGAGCAGGTGGAAAGGGACACAAGTTAACTACCCAAGTAAAGATGCATAACCAGAAGAATGGAAGAGAACAGTCGATGGGATCGAGATCCACGATCTAGCTTCATATCAGTAGTGGGTTCATGTGAAGGATGCTCCAATGCCCGATAGCACAGATTTGGATTGATCATATGCAGGATGCTCAGTTTAGTATTACTTATGAGAAAGTGCTTTAGTCATACTTCTCTTTCCCTTCATGTTGTCACCAGCGCTGCTGGGAAAGGTCCAATCCGATCGCTCCGAAGCTTTCACGGTAGGGTCTCGCTGCTTAAATAATCAATCTTCTTTTCTCGCCACCCGGCTGCGTATCCCCGAAAACTTCCCTCCTAGGAGTGTTGTTTCAAGAATATGACCTTAGCAACCCGAAACGTGAGTGGGGAAGCTGACTACACCTTACGACTTGATTTCCGCAGTGCTCTATGAGCCGACTGCAAGCACATACCTATGGATCTATGTCACCAAAAGCAACCACCCCAGAAAGTCTACCAACCAGCACAGAGCCTCCCAAGCAACTTTCAACTGCGCCAACTAGACCAAAAACATGTATCGAAACCTGGCCAAACTTCCTATCTCCTCGTTCGCCGCCCCGGAAAGCCTTCCCCACCAACTCCATCTTCATTTCTTGACTTCTTGTTCGTTCTGATTATGAGGGAAACGGTTTGAAATCCATAACTAGGGGGGGGGCCCGCACTCCTACGTGGACATCTAGAAAGGGAGACAGAGAAAGTGATTGTGCTACGTAATACTATAATGAATTGCAGGTTCGCTAGTTTATCTCCCTTGTTCTCTGGGTTCGGTAACCTGGGTAGCTAAAGGCTGCCTTGCTTCCCGTTGTGGTATAAATCTTTTTACGCAAATCCTTTCCTTTTAGGAGGATGTAATTACAATATTGACCTTCCTTGCTCAGCTTTTCCTCTCCCGGAGGTGATCTGAAGAAACAGAAAGGATTCTTTCGTGTGGCTCGTCCGAATTGTTCTGATGGCTGGTAGCGGTTGGGCGCGGTTAGAGCAGGAAGTGCGGCATTGATGGGTTATTCAAATAAGAGAACTTCACCGATCGATCAAGTACTGGCATAAAGTAGAGCTTGGATAGTTGTTAGGATCTATATAAATGTGAAAAGCAGATTCCCTTTCTCGTTATCCAAGCCGCGGTTGAACAGTTCGAATCTCGACTAAGAATCTACGCTTTTGCAGTCAATTGATGATACAGAGAGCTCAAGCTTTTCCTTTCTTTTGGGGAATCCCAGCTATTAAGGAGAAGATGGAGCAGTTATGTTCAGTTCAGCAATTATGAAAAATTCGAAAAAGTAAACCGACTAATAGGAAGTCATACCGTGCCTGTGAATGGGTATTCTATTGATCTATGTTATTTGTTTGTAGAGAAGTCGAGTATTGATCCACGCGGAATAAAATAAGAAGGACTTGCTATCCAATGCATGTATTTTAGCCTTTTGCGACGATTGGGCTTCCTGTCTTAGCTGAGAATTCATAACTGTAAGGGGTATTAAAGAATTGGAGCAGGGCTTTACTTTAATAAAGAAGAATTTTTTTTAGAAAGAGCGCTATAAACCCCCGTCTTTCCGGATAAAGTAATTAAGAGTTCTGTTCAAACTGGATTCCATCTATGATGTATAATATGAACCATTTCCAATTTCTTTCAAAAAAGATCATGAATAGTTCGAAGAAGATCTCAGTTAGCTGCAAAAGAATAATGCATCGACTTCTGAAGTCAATAGTTTATTGGATTCAAAGAAGTACAGTAGTACTACAATAGCTAAATTCTAAGAAAAGATGATAAAGAATGATGAATGTTTGTATTCGTTTTATTCAAGAATGTTATCCGATTTTTCCTTGAACCAAAGGAAAAGTGAGCTCTACACAACCCTAATTGGTTCAGAAGAAAAATCCATTCCGTCAGGAGCTTCAAACTCCGGTGTGTAAGAGACTGAGTCTATCTCTTGTTACACACGATCGGGGTAAATAAATAAATACCCTATCACATAATGTTGATCTATAGGGATAAATAGGGATGGATGGGCTAAGGCAGTGCTTGGCTCTCCCTCCTGGTTGTTAGCTAGCTATTCTAACAAAGCAATTGCCAGTAAGGTAGTGATAAATGGGATACCTGAAGTAGAGGGAGAAGCTTACTTACTAGTAGTCCTAAGTGCTTACTTATTTCGCTTAGTTGCGTAGAGAAGGCTCTCCTAGAATGAGGTACCTTCCTAAGCATCATTATATTCTCCCTAAGTCAGCTAGCGAACCAGTCAATAAACTATTCAATTCAATATCTATAGTTACATTCACTCACTTTTTTTTGCCTTCTCTTTTTTACTATACCCGTGGGCCTCCTTGTTTTTGTATTACTCACTTCTTTGGCTTCTTTTTTTCTTGTTCTTTGCCATAACGCCCATTCCGGGACAAGTTTTGATCTCATCCGTATTCCAATCGTGAAGTCTAATTCTTTTCTTCTTTTCTTTTCAAATAAGAAGCATAAGAACCAGTTGAAGATGCTAAACACCTTCTATGACATGCATAACAAATGACAGAAGTATAACTGTTTCTAGATAAGACAGAACAGAAAGAAGAACGAACTATACTGCAATTGTTGAAGTAGCTGCTCCCATTGAGATGGTAGTGGAGAACAGTTCCGATAGATGCCATTGAATCCCTGTGTAATCAGTACGTATGCCTGCAGTGGACTCTGTCCTCCCGCGATGTACGCATTGCATTGTAGGCGGTCATCATAAACATCAGCATCTTGTAAATCCTTCAACAACAATGCCATGAATACAGGTGAAGTAATCAATGTGCTCGGGAGAACCACTATTCTAATTTCGATTTGTGTCCTTTTTGTGGTTTTCACCGTATTTATATTGTTGTTAGTGCATTACCTATTTCGTAGTTGGGGCAGCCACAAAGACCTCCTGCTGGATATAATTCAGCATAACAAGGCTTTGGGGCACCCAATGCAGTGTGAATTTGGCTGGAGGGGAATCCGGGTAATCCCAATCCTTCGTAAGGAAGACGGGAACTCTGGCACGTCTCCGTGATGTTGTGGGTCTGTACTTATGAGTGGATATGTGGAAGTACGCTATTCGTAATAGTATAGAAGCAGAATTACTAGAATCCCTTTTCAAGCAATTCCATACCTTGAGGAAAGGGTTCTCAGATCCGAGGAATGGAGGTTGGGGAGTTCATAGATAGTCCAGGGCAGGAGCTACCTCTTCGTAGAGCGAGTAGTCCGGTAAGAAAAAGTGCAAGTGACTTCTAGGATTTCGAGTTCCGTGCTCTAGGGCTTTGACTTCTAATAAGGAGAACTTGGAAATCGCGAACCTGCTGCTCGTTTGGCTTCAACCAGTCGGTCTGCTCACAGAATCCTTGATTTGCGGACTTGCAATGACGAGGAGAGATCTGGAGCTGGACCTGAATGCTGTCTCTTTCTTCTTTCAGGAGGTACTGTTACTAGAGCTTTCAATGCTACTTTTCTTACTTTGATCCCTAAAAAGGACAACCCGAGCACTTTTGCTAAAGACCGATTAGTCTTTGTCATTTTTGTTACAAGATTCTATATAAACAGTTGGCGGCTAGGTTGAGTATCATGCTCCCTATCTCGATCCGGCTCTCAATCTCGATCTTGACCAGTATTCCTATTCATATCTATATTTTCTATTTGGTGTTGATGTCGTTAATTGGGGCGGAGAAAGATAGATGGGTTGGTTTATCTAGCCCGATAGCAGAGACCATTAATACGGGGCACTGCGTGGCTCTATTTCTTCAATGAATGGTTGGAACGTTCTGTTCTGTTTTGAGTTGGAGGAAAGAAAACAAATGATAGCAGTGATGCTGCTCCTAGTTCCCTGTAGTCTATCTGACCATACGTACAACAATTCATTTGCTGAAAGTACAGCTGTTGAATTCACTTATGTAACTATATCTGCTACTGTAATTACTTGTTGCTAAACAAGGTTAGAATATGCTTGAGAAAGGAAATCACTTACAATTCTCTAGCTGTAGCTGAGGAAGTTCCCTGACCAAGGTATGTAATTGCTTGAAAAGGGCTAAGATTGAACCAATCAAGGCAACCATCTGCCCAGAGGAGGAAGGAGGTAATTGAATGTGTCCCCGGGGGCTTCAAAGCTTCATATAGTATAGAAAGAGAAAGAGATTCGTCTACTTTAAACGTTCCGCTCGGGCCTCTCTTTGGAGAGTCCCTTCTATGGTCCGTTTAGTCACTTGAAATCGAAAGTCACATCACGGGAAGCAAGTAAGCGTACAAGGCTTTCCGGATCCCATCGAAGAAAAAGCGCCAATCGCTGGAAATGGTATGGCCTATTTCAACACCTATCCTTCCGTTTGAAACTCTCAGAAGACTTCTCCGGTCTATAGTCATTACTAGTCCTTATGGACTTCTGGCTAACTCAAACAATAATTATTTTGTTAGGGCTTTCTAACGAGCAGGGAAAGGATGTTGGCTCGCTTGTCCAGAACCTACTACTGGCCAAAGATGGAAGAGGATGTTGAGGCCTACGTGATTGCCTGCTTTGTCAACAAGACAAGACTGAATGGTTGAAGGAGGCGGGTTTGTTGCAGCCTATGCCAGTCCATTGAGACCGACACCCACGGCTTCTCAGGGGTCTTCCATCACCGGGTTACCATTCCATCTGAAAGAAGAGGTTTACTGTGAATAGCATCAAGCTTTCTCTGTAAATGAAATAGGTTTAGTCCAGTTCTTCCTTTTTCAATATCTTCTGGGCCACTGTTCTGTTGGAGCTGATGTGGTAGATGACAGGACTTCTTTTCCTCTGGTACCAGCCATAAGCGGTTCGTCCCATACTTGAGGGCACAAGTCATTCCCCGGAATAGATCTCTTTTTGTTCGGAGAAATCTCTAAACTAGGTCTGGAAGTCTGATACGTAGTATTAGGTCAGTCGTTCAATCTTTGCATGTCAATATAGAGAGAAAGGCCGAAAGAACATTTGCAGCTATCTTTGAAAACTGCTACGGGAATTCTTGCTTAAGCATTCTCCGCGAAACCATTAGTATGGCATTGATTATTGATTGAATAATGAGAAGCATCCATTAAAGAATGGTAAAGATTGAACAGACTGGGATTGCGACTACAACTACCAAGACTCAAGTGACTGCTTTTCACGCTCGTGGAATGCTTTTTGCTAAGATCACACGGTAAAGGCTCTCTCTTACAACCTGAATACCAAACCTACTACCGGAGTCGAGTCGAAACTAGGGCTTGTGCAATTGAATCAGAAAAGGCTGCACATGGTTGAGTTGAATGGAAAGAAACAGCAGAAAGCATCTGCTTTGGCTTCCATAAGGTCTTACAGTCTTGTAATGTAATTAGAAGGCTGGCTTTCGAATGCGATATCGGCCTATATCTATATCACTCACACCATGCTACTACTTCTAGTCGGAACTCTTACGGGATACGATCATTCAACTACTTAGCTCACTGAGTTTGAAATCAACTATTCTATTTTATCCCAATTTCTACTATAGTTGCGGGCTAATCAATCTTTCTAGTAGGAGATACTGCCTGTTGGGCACTTCTAGGGAAGGAAATTCAATGAATTAGTTGGTACTAGAACTGTAAATTCAGCCTTTCTAGTGACTTCAGTTGCTTTTGTAGCATCATAGTAGTGGCGGAAAGTTGCTGTTCCATCTATAGTATATATAGAACTCAACTCTTTCATTTACTGTACTGTAAGTTCAAATACCAGGTATTATGTTCACTAAGTTGTATTTTATATCGAACAATAGAAGCCGTAGGTAATCAAGAAAACATTGGGATAGTAATCCTAGCGAACACAGACGGGAGTGATTTGCCGAAGCCCCTTGTCAAACAAAGGAAAGCAAGAGCGAATGCGTCACGGAAGTGAATAAGAAATTCCTTTCATTCTTCAATACCTGAAACAGTTTCATTAGCTACAATACCCTTACGGCTAATAAGGTAAGGATAGAAAGCGCAGTTGGCTAACAGACAAAAAGAAAAAGTGAAAGGTTTGAGAGGAATTCTACCCGGGTGGACTGCTAATGGATTACGGACCGGACATGAACTACTTCGACCACAGAGAAAGCATTGCACTTTAATAAGAGGTGCGTGGGACGGTGAAAAAACAGGAAAGAAGATAACCTCGATCGGGCCTTAGTCCTATTCCCTTACCTTGGTCTTCATCTCAACCGGAGTTCAACTGACTTGGAATGCTAACCTAACCGGATTGGAATACTGGACAGCTTCTTCGAAAGCTACTCCACCTTCAATTGTAACTAGCCGGGCATCAGAAAGAGCACGCACGAGGGTAATGTAATGCCTGTAAGACAGAAGCACTTCCATTTTTTAGGCTGGATTTCTCTCCAACTGGCTAAAAATAAGGTCAACGTTGTCTTGTAAAAGGAAATTAGTTAAAGAATTCATTTAGCAGATACAACACTCAATCAATAGCAGTTTCAAGAAGATGGAGTCAACTGGGGCATCCACCTTTGATAACTCGTAGGACTTAGATAACGGGGTACATTGAAAGACCCGGATCGAGGGACACTGAATACTTTTATGTTTACCGGTAATCGCGCTTCCTTTAGCGTAGACCACCCTTTATTTAGTTTTTATTGGATTGAATTAGCAAAGTAGCTTGCTTCCCGGGTGTCGGTATAGTCCGGGCCGGGCAGTCAGCTTTCAGTTGTATTTGCGATGGAAGAGACGAAGGGAAATGGAGCAGCACGAGCAGTTCCAAGTTCTTGTCAAGCCGGTGACGGCAGGCGGCGCGAACGCTTTAGTGTTTACTGGTTCGTTCTCTAAGGTCAGTCAGCTAAGCAGGTCGTACGGGAAGAGGAAGAACCTCATCAAAGTCAGAATCGTTCTCAGTCGAAGATCTCGGGAAGCCCCAATAGAAAACTACAGTAAAGGCCTGAGGTGAGGGGACAAGATTCCATTCGTCCTACTCCGACGCTGAGGAAGTTTCTGTTGCTATTGGTTTACTTGCAGTATCGGATGATTAAACTACATCATAACTTGACTTTACATCTGAAAGAGTCTCATTAAAGGAATATCCCTCTTCATTAGATAGATGTATTGGGAATCAACCTTGAATTTACTTGATGCTTATTACTTCGAAGTACTACTAAAGAAGACTCAAGTCGACCCTCGCATAATAGAAAGCTCCTCGCTTTACACTACTAATAGGATAGCAACTAATTCATTTACTGTAGTTGAATTGAAGACACTCGACCAGAAGTCAAGCTGATTACTAATAGAGGAAACTCACGCCAAAACAGGGACGATGGCAAGCAAGAGGAGAGGTTCTAGGCCGAGTGAGTTCTCTAGCCAGGAGTACCTTTTATAGCCCATCCTGTTGTAATAGATAGTCCCAGTATACGTAGAAGTGTATGTAAATGAATTAGCAAGGTCTATTAGTTTGTCAACGTTGTCTTGAAATGAAATGGAAAGGTATGTAATTACTTGTTGCTAAACAAGGTATGGTAAGTCTTGTAATGGAATGGAAAGGAAGAATGCACTCTTTAGGCTATACTTTCCTACAAGTTCTATGGAATTAACATACCTAGTATCCTATACAACAACTCGAGCTACAACTATGACATTGGCAGGACCAACTTCAATTACATTTGATTTTGAGTTTGATGTTCGAAGGGGCTAAATCAATAGGTGCGCGGAGCCCGGTGACTAAGAAAGAAATTGGTAGAACTACAACTGATGAGTCAACTCGGTCAAGTACTGCATTGACTTTCTTTCACTGCTACGGCATTGACAGTTTCAGAATTCCCACTAGCTGAGTAACCCGAATTGGCTTAATCCGGGAAAGCTAAAGCAGCAGAGAAAGCAGAAGCTGGAGTCTGAGCTTGGAATTGGAATTGACTTCCCCAACTGCTGCCAAATCTCTTTACAAAGATGCGTCACCAGACGTTGATGAGGGAAAACCACTAGTTTCGTTCTTCCCCTACTTCATTGTAAGTCCTTTCTAATTCAACTCTTGATTTGACTTATTCCGTTGAAGAGGGAGATTCAAGTAAAGGCTTCGTAGAAGGAAAGAGAAGCGGAAAAAGCATCAAGCATTCCGTTAACAGCTGCTATAAATTCCATATTTTCTCTGGTGTTAAGCCAATTACAGTAGGAGTAATAGTTGCTCTAGTTGCTGTCAATTCTCCTCTAGCTCGTGCACGAGTTGCGCCTAGTAACAGGATGAGAATCGGATAAAGGGGTCCGTAAGGAGTAGTATCGGGAATAGTTCCAGTTGCGGTATTAGTTGCACTCCTGTCTCGAGAAGGTTCTTTACCCAGGTGAGAAAGATGAAACCGCCTTCCACATCATTCCATCCGGAAAGTGAAAGACAGAAAATAGGCTTTAGTAAGTAGTAGCTGCTTCCTATCCTATTAGACGCAAAAGTTTTGGAAAGGCTTCATCCTCATCTTGCTACAGCCTGTAACTATCACATTTCCAGCCTCTAGAAATTCAACTACAGGTAATTAAATCCACAACCAATGAAAGAACTTTCGTTTTTTACAATACCTTTGAACTGTTGTAGAGAAATCGGTGAAAGAAGAGGTAACAAGGCCGATGATGGGAGCTCTTCCAACAACAGGATTAGTTGATCTAGTAGGGGACCAGGGATGCTATTGGCTGCTTCAAGTATCGCTGACATAGCCAAATGGAAACCGGAGAACCGTGGTTTGGGCCCACTTTCTTTCGGATCCGGGCCAAGGATCAACTATTCTATTCCATTTATGGTTAGCGGAGAGTCTTTTTCTAAGCTCACCCTCCAGCCCTAGCCTTAGCAAGGAGGCAGCAAAAAGAGAGCCTTTCCAGCATCTCGGGAATTGTTTGCCGCTTCGCACCTTGCTTGTGTGATCTGGGATCATCGGATTTGTCGGAGATAGCCTGCTTTGAAGGATCCACGGGGCGGTAACTAAGATCAAAAGAAAAATCAACTGCAATAAATGGCAAAGTGTGAATCTCCTTACTAAGCTTTCAGGAAAGTAAGCAATATTCTCAGATGCTACGAGTTTGACGCACCTAAGCTCAGTCTTTCTGCCTGCTATCCTTCCCCGGCACAAAAACTTAATGAGTAAAGTCTAAGCCTAAGGATCACGACTAAATGCAGAGAGATAGATGAGTTGACCCTCCCCTCGCTCTTCAACAATTCTGTGTAAGTAAAGCTTCTCGATCCTCCTGCTGAGCCAATGAGCTCCAATCAGGCATGAAAACACGAATTCAAGAATTCTAATAAGCAAGTCAACTACGAGGAATGCCAACCAACCCCAATTCCACCCAACAACGCATGTCAGAATTCTCAATAATGTCTCCGCCGCAAGCAATGTACTACACAAAGGAGCTTGAAATAAAGCGCGGATATCAACATCAGGCGACAAGGCAATGGTGTAATACCATGCCACCCATTTGAGCCATGCCTTCATCCAATTATGGACTAAGGTATACTCAAGAATGTCACTCTCGCCATCACCAAACAGCATCTCTTTAGGAACCCTTTCGGTCTAAGTTCCTTTCTGAGCAACGCCACTATGAGCCCCTTTCAAGTAGGGATTGAGAGGTTTCCCTCTTCCAATCCACCGCTCTATCGGTAGTGGAGTCGAACAACATGGTTTAGTACTCGCGACCCATAGTCTCTCCCAAGAACGGGTTCTATAGGAGGAATATAGGCGAGCCATCACACGGTAGCCAGCACCCTTCAAGCGGAAAAGTATACGTGGATTGCAAACACGATACTTCTCAGCTATCTGGCAGATAGCCACTGTTGAGCGGGCTGTGTGCAAAGCTTGCATTGAAACCGGCGAAAGATTGAGTTGGCAACCCTTCACAACAAATCTCTTTGCAAACTCAAAACACCCCGTCTTCGAAATCAACGATTTCCGGGGGGAAAACGAGACTCCTAAACGGGAGACTAAACCCATGTAATGCTGGGCAACTTTAGCATCAGCAATTAGGATATCATCCCCCAAAAGCGCATAATCACGAAAAAGGGGCCGCCTGCCGGGTTCGGCCAATTCTGCCGCCATCCAAAGTGATGGGACAGAGAAAACAAGGCCCAGGATCCATAGTAACCAAGAGCTTGCCCAGCCTGAAAACATACAGCGTGGTACTTCCTTGTTATAGGAGGACCAACTGCAAATGTATTCAAGCCGAGAGTCCCATTAACTATCGAACTAGCTAACGTAGGTCCAAATAGACATGATACCATATCATGGATAAAGGATAACGGCCAGCGGTCCGTTGCACTCTTAAGGTCAAGGGAATAAACATCCTGAAGACCCTTTGAGGCAATGAGAGTAATAGGACCCTCTTGGTGATATGTTCCATCCTGGGGTATGCGGGATAATACCTGCATACACCACGAATGCACAGGAAAAAGAAGTCTTTGCTTGAGAGAATTCCCAATACCAAAAATCCTCCTCTTCCCCGACCCTTCAAGCACTTGCGCCAACCGACCGTAGAACAACCTAGTCTGGGAGAAAGCCTCAAAGACTGAGTGAAAACCCAGCCCTAAGGCCTTCTCATAATAATCCAGATCTAAATTTGCCACGCGGGTAAACAATTCATAGTCAAAAGGAAACAACCTACAAGACTTGAATAAAATACCAGGAGAGAATACTCCTCCTGGCAGAGAGTGTATCAAAGATATATTCCCTGCGAAAGCAGCGATTTCATATTTTATAAAAAAATATGTTGCACTGCCTTCTCACCGAAATGTCGGCAATCATTCGGAGTAGCCTTCCATGCCGGTTGCCAACTAAACCCCTTATCCAGAGGAATAGTTGGGAGCCACGGTATATACTTGCGGTACAGCTTTGATGAAAGAATTGTTTCATAAGCTGTAACCAACTGACCCAGGACAGGTTTTGATCCGCGTACCGCTGCTCTTCGAGTACCAATCCGGTCCATGTGCTGGCTTGGCTACCCATAAAGTCTTTTTCGCAGCTTGGCTCGCGTAAGCTCAATGCTTAGGGCAGAGTTATGGCTTTACCCCTTCTTAATCTAGCATTGCTACTCTTCTTTGGGACCAGACCGACAGCCCACCACTGGAACTAGCTTTGCTCTCGCTCGGCTCACTCCCGCCTGTCTTCTTCCTACTTTAGTGAACTGTAAGAAAGATCCTTCATTTCACTACAGTAGGAACCTCACTGACCTTCTCGGGCAGTTACTCTAAGCTGGGGTCTCCGCCAGCTTGACCTTTCCCTCCCAAAGTCCGTCGGGCCTACGACAACCCGCTTTTCTTCAGAGCCAGAAAGTAGGTTTGGTACTTTTTTATTAACCCCCATTTCGAAAATAGATGATGAAGCTATTATAGAACGGGCTATTAGGGCCTTGCTGTCGGAGTTCCGACAGCCAAAAGCGGAGATACTCCTGCATAAGAGTCTTATTTACTTGATCCCGGGGATAAGGATCGGTTTGGCCGAATCTCTCTAGGCTGAGGTTGATAAATTCTAAGGCTTCTGGCCTTATGTCTTGCTCCTTAAAGGGGGCTTCGCGTAAAAGCCAAAGCAATCGGGCCTCGGGTTCATTTAGGAAGAGATTAAAGAGTTGATCTTGTAGATCCGCTTTTAATTCTAAGACCGTTAGGTCGAAGAACTCATCGTTTAATGAAGTAAGGTAGTGGTCGGGATCCCGTGCTTGGTTGAGATTATTTCTTACCAACTCCTCGTATTCCCCCTCGTTCAGTTGAGGAGGCAACTGCTCGATTTGTCGAGCTTCCAAGAGGCGGATTCTGGCGTATAATTCCAATTCCAATTCGTCAAGCCCGGGGAATTGCCCCCCAAAATGGGAGAGAAGGGGGGGCTCCTCCGCCGGATTCTCTTGCCCAACTGAATTGGTATAGGAAGCTCCCACAATTATCGTAGTTGAGGACGAATCCGTGGTTCCGCTTAAGGAGCCTGAATCAAAAGCATTCGAAAAGGTCTCCTCTAGATAGAGACCGTTTCGAAATAAGTATGTCATTATCATGGAATAAGCCATGTGTATATAAAATTGACAAATTTTATTAGTTAAAAACGAAAGTATAATAAAAAAAGAGATTTGACTAGCAGCAAATAGCATCTTTCTAGCCTTCATTTTCGTGGAACTCCATTGATCTTGATACATTGATTTTCCAGAATTTGAAAATAGAGTAAATGTTGACTCCGCCGTGGTAAGAGCCGCTTCTTTCTTGCTTGATAGGGGGGCTTCTATTCACCAGCGCAGACTCAAAATGCTCCCCGAACCGTGCAATAAGGTCACTCATCACACGGCTCTCAAACCTGCGCTTGCCCCGCTGCCAAAGCAAAGGACAAAAACTAAAGAAGCTCAGTCGCCGGTTGGGCTATCCTCTCAATCGTTGAGGCCTAACAGGCGAGCGGGGTGAGGGGACTTCGACTGCCTTGTATCGGGTGAAGAGAGGGGGGTGGTAGGCTTAGTAGGGCTCGAACCTACAATATAACCGTTATGAGCGGTACGTTTCAACCAATTAAACTATAAGCCCTTACGGATTTCTACATGAAATTCGCTAACTTTGGGAGGAGCGGACAGAAAGAGGAGGCCTTTGCTCTATCTGCTTCTTCCCCCTCTTATAAAAAGGGGAATGAACAATTGGAAAAAAGAGGTTTATATATATCTATTATTTTATTTTAAATAAAAAAAACAGCAAGCGGCCCTTTCGCGACTCAAACGGGCGGGGGTTCTCTATTTGCTTGCAATGCCGGCCGTTCGCCTTTAGTTAGAAGCCGCTTCCCAGTCCCGTGACACCCAACACCTGGATTCCATCTCGGACCCCAATCGTTGACAATAGTGCTGTGTCTCACGGAAGTTCATTCGGGCTTGTCACAGCATTTTTGAATATTTTCTACCCTCATATCTCAGGAGTTTAGCAGCATTCCTGTTTCTTGTCTCGGGGCCTCTATTGACGCGCCTCTCCCCTGTTCAGTGACTCCGAGAAAGTCTACCTTCTATAATCCATATCCGTATTCAAGCATTCCTCCAGTCAAGGCATTTGGGAGGTTAGTTTGGGTGTTAGATCAACGAGTAGCCGCATAAGCTGATCGTATGGAGTAATAGTAGTTTGCCTCAGGCATCACTCATTCTCTAACTTCAAAATGAATAGTAGAACAAATAGAAAGAGGAACTCTCAATCCTTAGCTGCGAATAGGTTGGGGATCGGGTATTTCTTTATTCTAATAGAACACTATAGTAGCCTTTGGGGCGTATAGCCGGGGAAGTTAGATTCCCGGCTTTCGGCTCTCTGCAACGATGCTTTCTTTAGCAGCTCGTCCCATGAAAGTAAGTCAGTTGAAAAAAGAAAGAGGGCTTTCAAAAGCTCCTAGCCTACCAACAACCAATTCATCAACACCCCGCTTCCCAGATGTTAAGGACTATAAAGGCTAGCAGCGGCGTAAAGCCCCTATTTCAAAAGTCTATTCTCGTGTGAGGGCTCCATAGGTACTTAGTGTAAGCCCCGCTGATTCGCTTTAAGCAGATATAGTCCTGCAGCTCATGTTGAGGAACATGTTGGGGCTCCCGGCTTACATCTCGTTGTCGAGGCAATTGGATTGGTTCTCTCCTGAGAGTCGTCATCCTAAGGGGGTAGATAAGCCCCCGAATAACTACTACTAATATACCTTTTAAGGTGGGGTTCCTGCAACTAGAGTCATCGAATCTCTTTTGCTTTTAGAGTGGAACATTTCGGGAACGTGGAATGTAAAAAAAAACTCCAGTTAGGAACCATCAAAAAAGGAAT